TCCAATTTTTTTATTCCATTTCTAATTTACCTTTGGATACAAATCACGAGAATGTATATTATTCCTCAAATGTGGCATTGAGAGGTAAAGGATTAAACCCTTTATAAGAAAAAAAGTTTTTGATCGGAATATGAATTAAACCGAAAGACCCCTTAACTATTTCAGTTGTTAATAGAACGAATCACACTTTTACCACTAAACTATACCCGCTACAATGTATATATTTATTGTAATTGTATATGAATGGATCATTTGTCGAACCAAACCAGGAGTTCGATGTAATCAAGATAGGATCAGAATCACGAAAATTGGAGTGCTGACGCGTTCTGCGGAGGGAACTCGATAAAATGAATCAAATAGGATAAAATAAATAAGAAGTAAGAAGGCTAAGGCTCATTTCAATAACAAGTTATACCTTTTCTTTTACTGGGGGAGTTTTTACTGACAGGCCCAGTTTCAAATAAAAGAGCCATTGAAGTCGGAACAAAAAAAATGAGTTGTGCAAGAATCCATAGTCCCTTATTCTATGTATATTCTATTCTTTTTTTTTTCATTGTTATTTGTTATTATTATATTTGTTATTATTATGAAATTATGAATTCTGAAAATGTAAATTTTTTTATATTATTATTTATTATTATTATTTAAAATTTTGAATTAAATTTCAATTATTTTAATTTATAAATTAATATAATAAAATAATATAATAAATAAATAATATAAAAAAAGAAAGAATCATATGAACTCATATCATAGGAATTGAAATAGCCCTTGCAGCTGTTGTTACGGCTTCAATAACAAGCATTTTCGTTTTCAAATCAAATAAATCGGTTGATCTATGATTCATTGGAACAAAACAAGGCCTGGCTAGGTGCTTACTGGCCAGGCCGGGGAAATAAAAGAATCTTTTGAACGAAATCGAAATCAAAGGGGTACTCTTTCTGTTGGAGATATCTTTTTTGAATCGTTATCTAAATGGAATTGAAAATGGAATTGAAAATTCGTATTCGTATATATAGATTATATATCTAGTATATCTAGATCTAGAGAATAAAATAGTAAAATAGAATAAAGAAAGAGAAATCAAGATTTGTATTTTACTTCACGTGTCACATAGGAATTCTCTTTTTTTTTTGAAATTGGGAGAGATGGCTGAGTGGACTAAAGCGGCAGATTGCTAATCCGTTGTACGAGTTATTCGTACCGAGGGTTCGAATCCCTCTCTCTCCGCTCCTTCTGATCACTTGAGATTTCTCTTTCGAATTCGAAAAAGTCTCGATCCACTGTTTTATCATAGTGAAATGTATGGAATAAATACAATTTTAAATAAGAAAATTAAGAAATTAAACAAGAAAAAACGAAAACCTCTTATTTGTTTATTTTATTCCTCACGTCCAGGATTACGTCCTGGATCATTAGATAGGAATCCGAAGATGAAGAGAGAAACAAAGAATATTACTACTGTGTAAACGAAGAGTTTGAGAGTAAGCATTACACAATCTCCAAGATCATTTTTTGTGGAAAAGGGAAATAGATTCTCTATTTTGGTACCACATATTCCATTTTGACACCAAGAAATGAAGCGATTTCTAGAAAAAAAAAGGATTTTGCAGAAATTCATTAGAAATTCATTTGTAATATTTGTAATAAGATTAATAAGATTCTGATTCTTTCGTTCCAAAAATTATCTTGTCATGCCCACAATTAGAATTAGGTAGTGTAAGGGACCATAATAGGTCCTTTGCTCCCTGGGCCTGGGGAAGGTCAAAATGGGGGAAATGAGGTGATCCGGATTCATCGCGGCTATCTAAGAATTTCAATGTTTGAATCGAGGGTTCATAATGAAAGACTTATCAGATCTGCTCTTATCAATTGTTATAATTTCGAATAAATAAGAAGAATGTTTCTAGGACAGTATTAGTATTAAAGATCTCATCGAAAACTTACAGCAGCTTGCCAAACAAGGGCTAAGAGAAAAAAGAACACAGGTATGACTGGCATAACATCCACGATTGGATTGAAAAAAGCATAAGCCTCGGGCAATTTGGCGAAGAAAAAACTACTCGAATGAAGGGAAGAATTAAGACAGATAAAAATTAAACTAAAGATATTAAGCATAACAAACATTTCGTTCTTGGAGATAATTTCATTTTTATTGAGTTATTGATATAAGATAAGGGGAAAAATGAAGAAAGAGGGGAGGAAAAAAATATTTCTTTGAACTCCTCCAATCAAAAAATACTTCAATTCTCAAATGAGAATAGAAAGAATTCTACTTTTCCTACAATATCTTAATTGAATTATATGTAATGATCAATGAATGACTTCCTTTATTTTGATTTTACATCTACACGCGTCAAATTCTAGCAATAACCTATTTCCATATATATTTGGGTCCGAATTGACGAAAAACAAATAACGATATTAGTGTTTATTAGTGTCGAATAGAAATCTAAATGGGGCGTGGCCAAGCGGTAAGGCAACGGGTTTTGGTCCCGTTACTCGAAGGTTCGAATCCTTCCGTCCCAGACTGATTCTATCAGAACAAAGATTCTTTTTGTTCTCTTTAAGAATCTTCTGTTTAAGAGTTTCATGTTGGATACTGGATAAAATGTGATTCAATCTTTCATTCCCATTCATATTTCTAATGATTCCTTTCTGAATCATATTCTCCCTTTCATTTCACTCAAATAGAATCAAGTGTCAATAACACGCGAATGGATAGGATATAAATATCTTTGTGATGTAGGTATGATGGGGACATAGATCAATAGTTTAATTCAAAAAAGTCAATTGGGCGAGCTATTCAGCGTATGCCTGTCCTGCGCAGATTCATATTGAAGTTGGTTAGCTTAGCCACTTAGAGAAACTTTATGCCCAATATCAATTATCATTGATATTGTAATTCCCACATGATTATGCTGCATTTTGAGTCGAAATGTGAAAGAAAGTCTTCTCTATTTAAAGTAAATAGGGTAGCACAATTACTAATTCTATGTGGATCCTGAATGCTAAACAACAGGTAGTTTTTTCCGTCACTGGGATTCAAGTTCCTAAGATTGGGGTGGAGTATTCTAAGAAAGAATAGGAACAACGAATTGATCTGGACCTATTTGTTTTTGTACCTATACAAGATAGGATAGCGTCCCATAAGAGTATCCTTTTCTTTTTTTTTGCATCTAGCCCCAATCCCAATGAATAATTGGAAATCAATGTAGCGATGGGGAGGGGATTCATACATTCCATTCACTTTACTTTATGATATGATGGAATTTATGGAAAGATTGCTGAACCTGAAGTAAAGCAAAGTCTGTAGAAAATGAAATAAACCATACCTATATGGATTGTTATTGTTCTAGTTCAGTGACAACGGCGTTTTGGTTTCGGTGAAAAAAGATCTGTGATCCCTTAAATATCCAAGATGACCCCCGGTAGCAGTTGTTCGGTGTGTCTGATGGATACGTAAAGATCATACTTCTCCGATTCTGATTTTATCAATCAGATGAAATAATAACGACCTTAATCTTATCTTAACATAAACCCTTTTCTATCCACCCCTATGAAAACCAATCAAATAAATTGGATTTGTTTCTTGATCCATCTATCTATCATTGATGATTCAATTGGAAAAGAAACAAAGATTTCTCTTATAAAGATTTCATCCTATGATGATTAAAATAAAATTCGCGTTTCATTAATCAATGAGATATCCGCTAAAGGTTTTAGCTACTCGTTGTGATTGCGCCGACTTGTTAATTTATTTAGAGATCTAATTCAGTCGTTACAGGAAAACTTATATTAAGAAACTTATTAAATTAAACCATTTTTCATGATTCCTTATGAATCGAAATGAATCGAATCCTTGATACTCGAAGAAGTTTGCGACTGGTGAATCGATCCTATCGATCCTATCGAGTGACTTCCGACCTTTCCGAGTCATTGGAATAGCTTATTTGTTTAATGACTCATTCTGTTCCGATATTGGGACTCTAATTTAAGAACCTTCTTTTTTTTAGTTATTAAAGAAAGAATTGGATCCTTGCTGAGACTTCTCCAGATAAATATCTATCTATCTATAGATAAAAAGAAAGTACTATGTACCGATTGAGCCAATGACTATTCATGATTCCATATTGAATCAATTCCATACCGGTTCCAAATTAGAGGAATGTTATGGTCAAACTTCGTTTGAAACGATGTGGTAAAAAGCAACGTGCGACTTGAAGGACATGATCGGTTGTGGATTCTTACATCCGCCATTTTTGATATCAACGAAAACGCTCTTGACTCGACATAGTTTGTTCTGTTCCGCTAGGATCCCCATTTTTTGTTGGGTTGTAATGTAAATAGTACATGATGGAGCTCGAGTAGAAAGTATTGATTCATTTATCAGGGGGAAGGATCTAGGGTTAGTGACAATCAATAAGTTGGGACAACTTCGTAAGTATATCTTCGATAGAAAAATGGAAAGGGTCAAATTCGACCAAGTTTCCAACTTTTTAATTTGTCGGAATTGGTAAAACCATTTCGATCAAAAGTGTATCACAGCAGAATCAATCGTTCGTATGATTCTTCGATAAAAAGGGTATGTTGCTGCCATTTTGAATTGAAACGATTAAGGATCACCGAAGTAATGTCTAAACCCAATGATTCAAAGCAAAGATAAAAGATCCTCGGAACAAGGAAACACCATTTTCAATTGTCTTAATAACTAATCAGAATGAGAAATAAAAATGGATTCTAGACAAGACAAACAAAAGAGGTTAGAGATGAGATGACTCAATAAATGTCTAAGGATTTCCCTTCAAATTCTTTGAGAATTACCCCACTTGAGTTATGAGTACGAATGATATTCTTTTTTCCTTCCTGAAAAAAAAAAAGACTCAAATTCTAAGTCTAATTGAAGATTTTCTGGAGCAATTTGCCGCTATATACATAAATTTGAATCATTCTTTCTTGAGCCGTACGAGGAGAAAACCTCCTATACGTTTCTAGGGGGGGCATTGTTCATCTGCATCTATCCCAATGATCCATCTATCGAATCGTTGCAATTGATGTTCGATCCCGAAGAGAAGGAAGAGATCTTCGGAAAGTGGGTTTTTACGATCCGATAAAGAATCAAACTTATTCAAATGTTCCTGCTATTCTATATTTCCTTGAAAAAGGCGCTCAACCTACAGGAACTGTTCATGATATTTCAAAGAGGGCAGATGTATTTAAGGAATTTCAAATTAATCAATTGAAATAAAATGAATGAAAATTCAAGGGTGGGGGTAACATCTAGCTTTGTTTAATTCTTTCTCTACCGTTTCTCCTTTTCTTGCTCTATTCATACTTCTATATGAAATATGAATAGACCTGATATTTTTTTCCTACTTTTTTCTTTATTTATTCCTCCACCCACACTTCATTTCTTATTTATGTAGTGTCAATCTAACGCAAGTATTTTTTTATGGAATTTGTTTTCTCAACATTCAATTCATATTGACAATGGTGTATCGAACAAATATAATTCGATCGTGGAGAAATAGATCTATTTCTCCACGTCCCACAAGTTTGATTCTTTACTTCACTTGACTCAAATGATGGGTTCGCCAGAGCCAGATTCGCCGTGACACAAGAATCTTAATGAAAAAAAATGGATAAATATAAATAACAGGTGTCTATTCATTTTGACATCTATCTATATTTATCTAGGAATCTGTTGTATTTTCCTAGGAATCTGTTGTATTTTCATCTGATCTTTTTTTTTATGTTCATAATCGATCATCAAATGTTTCTTTTAGATTTCTTGCTAGTTCAATGTTTTGACGGGGTTGGGCAACCAAATCTCTTTTTTTATTAAGATCGTATCTACACACCTTGGGGTTGCTAACTCAACGGTAGAGTACTCGGCTTTTAAGTGCGGCTATTCTTTTTTACACATTTGGATGAAGAAACGGATTCGTCCATACCCATACATTGGTAGAGTTTGTAAGACCACGACTGATCCTAAAAAAAGGGAATGAACGGAAAAAACAGCATGTCGTATCAATGGAGAACTCTGAGAATACTTCACCTATACCGGAACCAGATCGGTAAAAACGATTGTTTTGATTCTTGAAAACGGTACCAAATCAATTCAAAGTTGGGTCGAGTGAATAAATGGATAGAGCCCTTTGGCTCCAATTATAGGGAAACAAAAAGCAACGAGCTTCTGTTCTGAATTTGAATGATTACCCGATCTAATTAGATGTTAAAAATGGATTAGTACCAGATGCGGGATAAGGGTTCTCCTGTGAGTGGATCATTGATTCCTTTTTTTTAATGAATCCTAACTATTAACTATTCTCCATTATGGATGGAGTGGAGACGAATGTGTAGAAGAAATGGTATACTGATAAAGATAATTCATTCCAAAGTCAAAAGAGCGATTGGGTTGCAAAAATAAAGGATTTCTAACCATCTCTTGTAACTATAACCAATTGGATGGAAAAAAACGAGGATCCGTTGATTGGTCTCCCTGTCTCCTGGGTATCTATTCTTTCTTACTATATACTTTGTTCTGACCATATTGCACTATGTATCATTTGAGAATCCAAGAAATCCCTTCCTTTGGTTCAAGTATAATTTCAAATGGAGGAATTACAAGGATATTTAGAAATTGATAGATCTCGTCAACAACACTTCCTATATCCGCTTCTCTTTCAGGAGTATATCTACGTACTTGCTCATGATCATGGTTTAAATGGATCGATTCTTTACGAACCCATGGAAAATTTAGGTTATGACAATAAATCCAGTTCACTAATTATCAAACGTTTAATTATTCGAATGCATCAACAGAATCATTTGATGATTTCGGTTAATCATTCTAACCAAAATCGATTTCTTGGGTACAACAAGAATTTGGATTCTCAAATGATATCAGAGGGTTTTGCAGTCATTGTGGAAATTTCATTCTCTCTGCAATTAGTATCTTCTCTAGAAGAAAAAGAAATAGCAAAATCTCATAATTTACGATCTATTCATTCAATACTTCCCTTTTTAGAGGACAAATTCTCACATTTAAATTATGTGTCAGATATCCTAATACCTTACCCCACCCATCTGGAAATCTTGGTTCAAACCCTTCACCGTTGGATACAAGATGCTCCCTCTTTGCATTTATTGCGATTCTTTCTCCACGAGTATACTAATTGGAATAGTTTCATTACTCCAAAGAAATCCATTTCTCTTTTTACAAATACAAAAGATTTTACAAAAGAGAATCAAAGATTATTCTTCTTCCTATATAATTCTCATGTATATGAATGCGAATCCGTATTCATTTTTCTCCGTAAACAGTCTTCTTATTTACGATCCAAATATTCTGGAGCCTTTATTGAGCGAACACATTTCTATGGAAAAATGGAATATCTTGTGGTAGTTCTTCGTAATGATTTTCAGAAAATTCTATGGTTGTTCAAGGATCCTTTCATGCATTATGTTAGATATCAAGGAAAAGCAATTCTGGCTTCA